CAATCTAAGTGGAATAAGCAAACTGGATTCCTTGTTGGTTAGTCAAATTCCAACGAAAACCACATAATTGAAAGAAATGAAATGTCCGAATTTGAGATTTATATGATCAATAAACTAAGGTTTTGTTGTTATCGACCGTGGAATTCGACAGAAGCAATGAGAAATAGATACGAATAAAGCAGGATTAAGGGGGGAAATAAAAAAATAGTAGAGAAAATTTATACAAAGTTATATACAAATCACTACCCCCCCCTTGGTATTTCTTTAATTGAATTTCGTTTGATTAGGTCGAAGTTCCTTAAAAACTTCTGCCTTCTTTAAAATATCCTGAACAGTTCCTGTAGGTTGAGCACCCTTTTCAAGGAAATATAGAATAGCAGGAACATTTAAATAAGTTTGATTCTTCAGTGGATCATAAAAACCCACTTTTCGAAGATCTTTTCCTTCTCTTCGGGATCGAACATCAATTGCAACGATTCGATAGACGGCTCATTGGGATAGATGTAGATGAACAATACCCCCCCTAGAAACGTATAGGAAGTTTTCTCCTCGTACGGCTCGAGAAAAAATGATTTGATTCGCAGTTTTGTCTATGTATGGAATTCTAATAAATGACAAATGAGCCTATAAAATCAATTAGACTATGATTGAAGTCTTTTTTTTTGTCTTCCTTCCTGAAAATGAAAAAGAAACCATTCGTACTCATAACTCAAGTTGGATAACTCTCAAATAGCTTAAAGGAAAAAATCTTTAATCAATTTCATTTATTGAGTGGTCTTTACCCCCTTTTGTTTGTCTCGTTTCAAATTCTATTTTGATTCTTCAATCTGATCCAGTTATTGAGACTATCGAGACAATTAAAATGGTGTTTCCTTGTTCTGGGATCCTTTATCTTTGTTTTAAATCATTGGGTTTAGACATTACTTCGGTGCTTCTTAATCCTTTCAAAATGGCAGCAACATACCCTTTTTTGTGATTTCTCTTTCTATCAAAGAATCCTACGGACATTTGATTCCCGCGTGATACACTTTGGATCGAAAACCTTTGATCAATTCCAACAGTTTTTGCTTTTGAATTGGAAACTTGCTCAAATTGGATCCTTTCCATTTCTATATCGAAGATATATTTACGAAGTTGTTCCAATTTATTGATTGGCATTAACCCTAGATCCTTGCCCCCGAGAAATGAATGAATCCTTTCTACTCGAGCTCCATCGTGGACTATTTACAACCCAACAAAAAACGAAGGGTTCAAGTGGAACAGAACAAACGATGTCGAGCCAAGAGCACCTTCATTCCTATAGAAATATTAAATATAAAATAGCGGATGTAAAAATCCACAACGGATCTGTCCTTCAAGTCGCACGTTGCTTTCTACCATATCGTTTCAAACGAAGTTTTACCATAACATTCCTCTAATTTGGAACCGGTATGAAATTGATTCAATCATGGAATCATGAATAGTCATTGGTTCAGTTGTACATAGCCATCGCGTAATCTAGACTTTTTCTTCTATATATGATATGTGTAAAGATTTTTCTGAAGAAGTCTTAGCAAGACACCATCTTTAACATATATATAAAGAAATAGATAAACGAATAAATAAATAAGTTCTTTTTGAGTCTGCAACTTCAAGTGACTCAATAGGATAGATTGACCTATTTCCTACTTTTTGAGTACCAAAGATTCTACTTACAAGGAATCATTCGAAATATTTTTGAAAACTATTTCGAATGGAAAAAGGTTCCTATTTAGACATCATTAAAAGATAAGTCTTTTTTTTTAATCGACCCATCACTGATTTCAAATAGATAAATAGATCACAGAAAAGAAGAAAGAAATCCCATTTTTTTCATGAGATGGATAAAAAACTGATGTAAGGTAAGATTTGAATCTTTATTCTTTTCATCTGATTGCAAAAATAAAAATCGAAAAAATAGAGAGGGGTTTTCGTATCTATCAACTAGACTGAACAATTGTCACTGTTATAGATATTCTATAATACTAAATTTAACTAATTGGAGTTTCCAAAATTTAAGGGATCCCAAACCTTTTTCACAAAAACCGAAAGACTATTGTCATTGAAATAGAACGATACATACATATAAACTAAACATTTTAAGCTAAACATTTCCATATTTTATATGTATTTTGTTTTACATGGGGTTGAGTAATATTTCAATAATCGAATCTTGTCATAAAGTGAATAAAAGGGATAGGATAAATCACCCCTACCTCAATCCAATCGTTACATAGATTTACAATTCTTCATTATAGCCAAACAAAAAAAAATACCTAAACTAAATAAAATAAAAAAAACGAGATTCAAAGAAAATACATCGATTCCATAACATATAGAAATATGTTTTTGGATCATTTGTTAATGAGATTTGAACAGATATTCAATTAATACTGATTATCTCCTATCCGCTCCCCTATTCTTTCTATGGGAATGATAGAGCATAAAAAAAGGAATCCTGATCCGGTATGGGAAATTACTTGTCTAGTTACAAAGACAAACAATAAGTCCAAACTTAGTCAAGCTTTAGTCTAACCCACTAAGAGACTTAGTCCTATTGATTGAATTTAATTAGTACCAAGAACTCGCTCTTGTTTCGAATTCAGAGATCTCGAGAAAAAGAAAATTACTAATTAGACTCCCTCATTTACGGGATAAATAATAAGAGATAGGGAATATAGATTCTTTTGCATCTCGATTCAAAATACATCCATCATTGAAAATTCAAATAGATATGGGATGGGAAGTTTTTCCAAGTAACTAACTTCCCTAAATATCAAAGGGAATGAACATATGATGAAAAGCCCACCCAACTTTTTTGAATTCAAACTCTTTTGTTTTGATCCATGTTCTCATCTTACCTGATAAAAAATAGATTTAGGTCCAGATGCGTGTCATTTGAACTCGATTCAGTTCAGTTTGTGAAAAAAGATACGATTCGTATAAGATATAAAAGAATCACATTCCATCTAAAATTAGACTAAAAAAAAAAATTGTTCAAGAAAACAATCTTTTTTCTAAAATTCTAAAAAATGGATATGGCTCTGGGACGGAAGGATTCGAACCTCCGAATAGCGGGACCAAAACCCGTTGCCTTACCACTTGGCCACGCCCCATTATCAATTTCTAATCTACACTAAGAAACAATAATATTGTTATTGGTTGTTTGTCAACTCCAGTCCAAATATCTATAGAATAGATTATTACTAGGATTTTAATCCATATAGATATAGAATTCAACTTAATTTATTGATCATTACATATAATTCAATTAAGATATTGTATGAAAGTATGATTTCTTCTATTCTCCTTTGAGAATTGGGGGGTTTTTGATTGGGTGGGTTCAAAGAAAACGAAGGATTTTTTGTATACCTTACTTCCTTTCTTCCTTTTTCCTTATATCAATAACTCAATCAAAATGCAATTATCTCCAAGAACAAAATGTCTGTTATGCTTAATATCTTTAGTTTGATCTGTATTTGTCTTAATTCTGCCCTTTATTCGAGTAGTTTTTTCTTCGGCAAATTGCCCGAAGCCTATGCTTTTTTGAATCCAATCGTAGATGTTATGCCAGTCATACCTCTGTTTTTTTTTCTCTTAGCCTTTGTTTGGCAAGCTGCTGTAAGTTTTCGATGAGATCCTTAATAATATCCTAGAAAATTCATGATTTCTTCGAGAAAAAATTCTCTAACAATTGATAAAATCAGATAAGTTTTAGAGTCTGAACCCTCGATTCACGCATTGAAATTCTTGGATAGTCGCCATAAATCCGGCTTACCCCATTTCCTCCTTTTTTTGACCCTTTTCCAGTGAAAGACCCTAACCCTATTTATATTAATATTAATAATATAAATAATATTAGGGTCTCCCACAATATCGAATTTGGATATGAAAGAAATTTTTGTTAATGAAAAACTCTTATTCCAAATGAATTTCTGACAATTCATTTCTATTTCTAGAAAAACCTCATTTCTTGGTGTCAAAATAGGATATGTGGTATAAAAATGGAAGATCTATTCTCTTTTTTTTTTTCAAAAAAAATAAAAATCATCTTGGAGATTGTGTAATGCTTACTCTGAAACTCTTCGTTTATACCGTAGTGATATTTTTTGTTTCTCTCTTCATCTTTGGATTCCTATCTAATGATCCAGGACGTAATCCTGGACGTGAAGAATAAAATGCAAGGGGTTTTTCCTTGGTTAATTTGCAAATTTTCTTAGGATTTTATCTATTCCACACGTTTAACTAAGATTTCAAAAATTTGAAAAAAAAAAAAAAATAAATCAAGTCATCAACGGAACCGGAAAGAGAGGGATTCGAACCCTCGGTACGAATAACTCGTACAACGGATTAGCAATCCGACGCTTTAGTCCACTCAGCCATCTCTCCCAATTGAAAAAGAGAATTACTACATTACACATAATGTAAGGAGTCTTTCTTTCTCTATTCTATAGAGATATACAAATCAGGAATTTCTTTTAGATAAAGGAAGGGCTCGAACGAGCCTATAAATAAAAATAAAATAAAAATAAAGAAAAAAAGAAGAAATAAAAATAAAGAAAAAAAGAAGACATCTTTGTGTTGATTTTGTTCGAAAGGCCCTTCTTATTCTGATGGCCTGGCCTGGTCAGTACCTAGCCGGGCCCCTTTTTTTGTTCCAACGAATTATAGATAAATAATTTTATTTGAAAACAAAAATGCTTGTTATTTATTATATTCAATTGAATATAAAATATTCAAGCAACAACAAAAAGAAGAAAGACTATTTACATTCTTTTTCTTTTTCTATTTGAATTTTAGTTTCATTTTCGGAACTCAAAAAGAAACTATCGATTTTTCCACAATGCTTTTTTCTGTTATGATTTTAGTGTTTTTTGTGATCCGTAGCTATCAAAACTTCTTCAGCAAAAGATAAAACTTTAGTTATTTAATTTGAATTTTCAATTAAATGAACCCTCCTTTCAAAATCTCATTAAATTGGA